TCGATCTAAAAAAATCTAATCAAGAAGTAGCTTTGATACGTTATTCACAACAATCCGATTTTCGTCGAAACATAATAAAAGGTTCTATGCGTGTTCAAAGACGTAAAATTAATTTTTTGGAATTATTTCAAGCAAATATACATTCACCACTTTTTTTAGACAGAATAGATAAATCTTATTTTTCTTCTGTTAACATTTCAAAAATTATTAAACAAATTTTTAGAAATTATAAAGGAAAAACAAGAGAATTTCAAAATTCGGATTATACAGAAGAAGAAAAAAAGGAAGAAGATAAAAAAAAAGAATACAAAATAAATGAAGAAAAAAGAAAAGAAAAAACACGAATAGAAATAGCTGAAGCTTGGGATAACATTATATTTGCTCAAGTAATAAGAGGTTTGATGTTAGTAACTCAGTCCATTTTTAGAAAATATTTTCTATTACCTTTTTTAATAATTGCAAAAAATATGGGTCGTATAGTCTTATTCCAACTTCCCGAGTGGTCTGAGGATTTCGAAGAGTGGAATAAAGAAATGCATGTTAAATGTACCTATAATGGTGTTCAGTTATCAGAAACAGAATTTCCTAAAAACTGGTTAAAAGATGGTATTCAGATAAAGATACTATTTCCTTTCTGTATAAAACCTTGGCACCGATCAATGCTAAGACCTTCTTATCAAGAGCAAATGAAAAAACAAACTAAAAGGGATAATTTTTGTTTTTTAACCATTTGGGGACTGGAAACTGAATTTCCTTTCGGTTCCTCCCGAAAACGACCTTCTTTTTTTAAACCTATTTATAAAAAATTCAATAAAAAAATTTTTCAATTTACAAGGAAATATTTTCAAGTTTTAAAAATTGTGATTGTCAAAGAAAAAATAGAATTTTTTCTAAAGGTTCCGAATGAAATAAAAAAAAAATTTTCAATGGTAAGCCAAATGGTAAGACAAATTCGAGTATTTGGATTTGGAGAAGAATCTAGTGAAATAAAAAAAGAAAAAGATTTGACAATGAATAATTATATGGTTCATGAATCATCCATTCAAAAATCAAAACCATTCATTAATTGGACAAACTATTCAGATTCTGTGACAGAACAAAAAACACAAAATCTCGCCAATAGAACAAAAACAATAATAAATCAAATAGAAAAAGAAAATAGATTCCAAACTATAAAATTTATTATTAAGCCTAACAAAACACCTTATGATACTCAAAATTTAGAATCACCCCAAAATTTGAGTAAGATATTAAAAAGGAGAAATACTCGATTAATTCGTAAATCAAAAATTTTTAAAAATTTTTTTAGGGAACGAATATCCGTAGACATTTTTCTATATATTATTAATATTTCCCAAATTAATATAAAACTTTTTCTTGAATCAACAAAAAATTTTAGTGAAAAACCCATTGACAATAATAAAAAAAATCAAGAAAGGATTAATAAAATAAATAAAAAAACAATTAAATTTATAAAATCACTTTTTTATATTATTAATCATATCCATAAGAATTTAAAAATTATTTCCAATTTCTCTTTTTTGTCACAAGCCTATATATTTTTCAAATTATTACAAGCCGAATTTATTAACTTTTATAAGTTAAAGTTAACTTCTGTCCTTCAATATCGCGGAACACAAGGAAAAATTCCTTCTAAGTTAAAGACTGAAAAACGTCAAAATTATGGACTGAATCAATGGAAAAACATGTTAAAATTTAAAAGTAATTATCAATACGATTTATCGCAGATAAACTGGTTTCAATTAGGACCAAAAAATTGGCGCAATGGAGTCACTGAATATTGTGAGATTGAAAAGAAAAATTTCCAAAAAACAAAAAGGAATTCATATAAAAAAAACGAATTACTTAATTACAAAAATAATTCTGAAAACCTATTTTTTTTTTTGCGGGATCAAAAAGATAATTTTCAAAAAAATTATAGATATAATATTTTATCATATAATTTTTTTTTTTTTGAAGATAAGAAGGATTCATATAGTTATGGAGAACCATTACAAGTAAATAAAAAGCAAGAATTCTCTTATATTTATAATTACAACATATCTAAAGACAAGTTCATTTATATGTGGTGGAGTATTCCTATCGATAATCTTTTAAGAATAAAAATGATTCTGGATATAGAGACAAATACAGATAGAAAATATTGTGATTGGAAAATTATCTTTTTTTTTCTTAGAAACAAAATCGACATTGAAGCTTGGATCAATATTAGCAATAGCACTAAAAATATTAAGATTGAACCTAAATATAAAATTGTTGATAAAATGGAAAAGAAAGATATTTTTTATCGCATAATTTATCAAGAAATTTACCAATTAAACAAAAAACTTTTAGATTGGATGGGTATGAATGAAGAAATACTAAGTCGTCCTATATTAAATCTAGAGTTTTTATTCTTCCCCGAATTCTTTAATGCATATAAAATGAAACCTTGGGTTATACCAATAAATTTCCTTTTTTCAAATTGTAATGTAAGTGATAATTTTTGCGAAAAGAAAAAAGCAAATACTTTTACAACATCTATAATATCAAAAAAAAAATTAGAGAATAGGAATCAAAACGAAAAAGAGCTCATAAGTCAAAGAAAAAGCGGATCTGACGTTCAAAAAAATTATGAGTCTCTCAGCTCAAATCGCCAAAAAGATATTAAAGAAAATTATATAGAATCATATATTAAAAATCGTATAAAAAAAAAACAAGACAAGAGTAGTCCAGAAGCCGAACTCAATTTATTCCTTAAAAGGTTTTTATTTTTTCAATTGAAATGGGACAATTCTTTGAATAAAAAATTGATCAATAATATCAAAGTTTACAGTCTCCTGCTTAGATTGAAAAATCCACGAGAAATTACAATATCTTCGATTGAAAGAAGAGAAATGAGTCTGAATATAATGCTGATTCAGAAAAATTTAACTCTTACCCAATTGATAAAAGGGAGGATATTTATTATTGAACCTATTCGTCTGTCTGTAAAGGATGATGGAGAATTTCTTCGGTATCAAACCATAGGTATTTCGTTCATTCATAAGAGTAAACACCAAAATAATCAAAACATCGACAATATTGATAAGAGTAATTCGGATGAATGGATTCCCAGATACCAAACGGCGATCAAAACTAGAGATAAAAACTATTTTTTTTTACGCGTTCCTGCAAAAGTTTTTTCGTCCAGGCGCCGTAAAGAATTGAGAATTCTAATTTGTTTGAATTCAAGTAATAATAATGGTAGTTATAGGAATACGGGCTCTTACAACGGGAATCAGATAAAAAAGGGCAGTCAATTTTGTGATGAAAACAATCAAAAATTAAACGTCGTTTTTTGGCCTAATTATCAACTAGAAGATTTAGCCGGTATGAATCGTTATTGGTTTAATACTAATAACGGTAGTCGTTTTAGTATATTAAGAATACATATGTATCCATGATTAAAAATGCGTTTATAATAAATTTATCTTATATATTCCCTATCAATTATCTGCTAGATAAAAAAATGCCCACGGGTCTTGACTTCAACTCTGATATATGATACGAAATTGATAACACAATAGATCTATATAAAGAATTACTATAATTTTTTTTATAAGGAGAAGAAATGTGTATACCAGGGTAAAAGGGCTGGTATTATTATTCCTGATCGATAAAATTTTGTATTTGGGAAATATAAAAAATAAAGAAGGTTAATAATTTATGAACAAAAATGCATTGATTTCACATGAAAAAAAAGAAGAAAATAAGGGATCTGTTGAATTTCAAGTTTTATGTTTTACTAATAAGATACGAATACTCACTTCACATTTGGAGTTGCATAAAAAAGATTATTCATCTCAGAGAGGTCTACGACAAATTCTAGGAAAACGTCAACGACTACTGGTTTATTTATCAAAGAAAAATAGAATACGTTATAAAGAATTAATCAGTCAATTAAAGATTAGAGAACTAAAAACGCGTTAATTTTAAACGTTGTTTTGAATTATTTGATTTATTCGATCTTGAATTTTGATGAACTTTTTTTTGTTTTCGACAATTCATGGAAAAATGAATTCATGCAAAGAATGAATCAGGGCAAAACTTATGACTGTACCAATTACAAGAAAAGATCTCATGATAGTCAATTTGGGCCCTCACCACCCAGCAATGCATGGCGTTCTCCGACTTATTGTTACTTTAGATGGAGAAGAGGTTATTGACTGTGAACCAATATTGGGGTATTTACACAGGGGGATGGAGAAAATTGCAGAAAACCGAACAATTATACAGTATTTGCCTTATGTAACACGTTGGGATTATTTAGCTACTATGTTCACAGAAGCAATAACAGTAAATGGACCCGAACTGTTGGGAAATATTCAAGTACCTAAAAGGGCTAGCTATATTAGAGTTATTATGTTGGAGTTAAGTCGTATAGCTTCTCATTTGTTATGGCTCGGCCCTTTTATGGCCGATATTGGTGCGCAGACCCCCTTTTTTTATATTTTCAGAGAAAGAGAATTAATATATGATTTATTTGAAGCGGCCACTGGTATGAGAATGATGCATAATTTTTTTCGTATTGGAGGAGTAGCTGCCGATCTACCTTATGGGTGGATAGATAAATGTTTAGATTTTTGTGATTATTTTTTAATGGGACTTGCTGAATACCAGCAACTGATTACGCGAAATCCTATTTTTTTAGAACGGGTTGAGGGGGTAGGCGTTATTGGCGAAGAAGAGGCAATAAACTGGGGCTTATCAGGACCAATGCTACGCTCGTCTGGAATACTTTGGGATCTTCGTAAAGTTGACCATTATGAGTGTTATGACGAATTTGATTGGGAAGTACAATGGCAAAAGGAAGGGGATTCTTTAGCTCGTTATTTAGTACGAATAGGTGAAATGGCAGAATCCATAAAAATTATTCAACAAGCTCTAGAAGGAATTCCGGGAGGTCCCTACGAGAATTTAGAAATTCGACGTTTTGATAGGATAAAATATCCTGAATGGAATGATTTTGAATATCGATTCATTAGTAAAAAGCCGTCTCCTACTTTTGAATTGTCGAAACAAGAACTTTATGTGAGAGTCGAAGCCCCAAAAGGGGAGTTAGGGATATTTTTGATAGGAAATCGGAGTGTTTTTCCTTGGAGATGGAAAATTCGCCCGCCTGGTTTTATCAATTTACAAATTCTTCCTCAGTTAGTTAAAAAAATGAAATTGGCTGATATTATGACGATATTAGGTAGCATAGATATCATTATGGGAGAAGTTGATCGTTGAAATGATAATTGATACAACAAAAATACAAAATATCAATTCTTTTTACAGATTGGAATCTTTAAAAGAGATTTATGTAACTATATGGATACTTTTCCCTATTTTGATTCTCGTATTGGGAATCACAATAGGCGTACTAGTAATCGTATGGTTAGAAAGAGAAATATCTGCGGGTATACAACAACGTATTGGACCGGAATATGCGGGTCCTTTGGGAATTCTACAGGCTTTAGCAGACGGAACAAAACTGCTTTTTAAAGAAAACCTTCTTCCATCTAGAGGGGATATACGTTTATTTAGTATCGGACCCTCTATAGCCGTCATATCAATTCTACTAAGTTATTCAGTAATTCCTTTTGGTTATAACTTTGTTCTAACCGATCTTAGTATTGGTGTTTTTTTATGGATCGCTATTTCAAGTATTGCTCCAATTGGGCTTCTTATGTCAGGATATGGATCAAATAATAAATATTCCTTTTTAGGTGGTCTACGGGCTGCTGCCCAATCAATTAGTTATGAAATACCACTAACTCTATGTGTCTTATCAATATCTCTACGTGTGATTCGTTAAGGTCTACCTCTTCAATATATAGATATTTTCATTTTTTTATTGACCGAGAGGGTTGATAAATTAAACCTGATAGTTAGATGAGCAAAAAAAAAACAGCTTATAAATTCGCAGTAAAAAAAACTCATTTCCTATGTACAAAGGTTAAATAAACGAAAATAAATATAAGCAGTCAAGACTGTTTATCCCCAAGATTAATTAGTAATTAATTATAATAATAACTTGAAGCGGGTTGAAAAAATTTTTATGGGGTTTTTATTTTACTAAAATAAAAACAACCGTATTGCGCTATTAAAAATAAGTGGATGATTAGGAACACCAAAGTACACAAAGGATTCGTAATAAAGATTAAATTATCCTAAGTTTACATAAAAGAAATACTAATTTGAGGCTTAAAATTGGTAGAAATTATCAAGGAGTACTCCCACAAATTCCGATCCAGAGTATGCTCCTATCCACCCATAAATTGAATAACTATCAGGAACGAAATAATCCTTTAACTTTTTTTAGTTTTAGCCTAAAATAAACGAAATAAGATGGATTAAAAAAAAAAATTAAATTTTAAAAAGCTATTTTTTTCGCTATACTATAATTTTTTTCATGGTATAAGTCATGAATGTTTAAGTCTAAAAAAAATAAGGTGGAGTTTATTTATTTTTGAGTATTTTATTCAAGGATTTAAGTTATTACTCAACAAAAATGGAGTCAGTCAAAGGATGAGATAAATTCCGAAGCACTTTTATATAAAGTATTGCAGACAGAATTTCATTGGTTTAATTCAGGATCGTTAGGTTTATTTTTACTTTAATTTATCCTACAAGTATATCAGTAAAGACTACCGAATCAATTCTTAGATTTATTGACGGCTCTCGGGGAGCCGTATGAGGTTAAAATCTCATGTACGGTTCTGTACTAGCGATGACAAGAGTGATCTGATCATCGACTATGATTATCTAACAGTTCAAGTACAATTGATATAGTTGAGGCGCAGTCAAAATATGGTATTTTGGGGTGGAATTTGTGGAGGCAACCTATAGGATTTATTGTTTTTATAATTTCTTCTCTAGCAGAATGCGAGAGATTACCCTTTGATTTACCAGAAGCAGAAGAAGAATTAGTAGCAGGTTATCAAACCGAATATTCAGGTATTAAATTTGGTTTATTTTACGTTGCTTCCTATCTAAATCTACTCATATCGTCATTATTTGTAACAGTTCTTTACTTGGGGGGTTGGGATTTTTCTATTCCAGACATGTTCATTCCTGAGTTTTTTGAACTAAATAAGGAAGGAGTCTTTGGAACAACTTTGGGTATTTTAATTACATTAGCAAAAACTTTTTTGTTCTTGTTCATTCCTATCGCAACAAGATGGACTTTACCTAGACTGAGAATGGACCAATTATTAAATCTTGGGTGGAAATTTCTTTTACCAATTTCTTTAGGTAATCTATTATTAACAACTTCTTCCCAACTCCTTTCATTATAAAAAAATATATATTTGATACTTACTAAAAATTAAATTTTATCGCAAACAAGAGAAAGAAACAAAATCTTATTTCTTTATAGTTTAGTATATGTTCCCTATGGTAACTGGGTTAATCAATTATGGTCAACAAACAGTACGCGCGGCAAGGTACATTGGTCAAGGTTTTATGATTACCCTCTCTCATGCCAACCGTTTACCTGTAACTATCCAGTATCCTTATGAAAAATTGATCGCCTCAGAGCGGTTTCGTGGTCGAATACACTTTGAGTTTGATAAATGTATTGCTTGTGAAGTATGTGTTCGTGTATGTCCTATAGATTTGCCTGTTGTTGATTGGAAATTGGAAACGGATATTCGAAAAAAACGATTGCTTAATTATAGCATTGATTTCGGAATCTGTATATTTTGTGGTAATTGTGTTGAGTATTGTCCAACAAATTGTTTATCAATGACTGAAGAATATGAGCTTTCCACTTATGATCGTCATGAATTAAATTATAATCAAATTGCTCTGGGTCGTTTACCAACATCAATAACTGATGATTACACAATTCGAACAATTATGAATACACCTTAAATAACAGAAAAATCTTGTGATTAAAAAACACTTTATAATTACTAAATGACTAAATAAAAAAAAATTTATAAATTATAGGAAATTAAAAAAGTTTATTGTTTTCTTGATCAATAAAAATGCGAACTATTGGCTATTCTATTGATTGGTGAAAATTAAAATTTTAGTTACTGTAATGATTTTTAATAGTTTTGATTTCGAACTACTTAAATTATAAAAAAAAAAACATAAAAAATGCAATAGGTCCAAAAATTTTACCCTTATTTATTTTATTAAATTTATTAAAGTAGTACACTTTAGGATTTAACAATTAGGAATGCACGAATCCCTTTTTCTGTTCAATTCAATAAGATCATGAAACTTTTTTTATCTCTTTTTATTTATATATAATGGATTTACCTGGACCAATACACGATTTTATTTTAGTCTTTCTGGGAACAGGTCTTATATTAGGGGGTCTAGGAGTAGTATTATTTAACAATCCAATTCTTTCTGCCTTTTCATTGGGGTTGGTTCTTGTTTGTATATCTTTATTCTATATTCTAGCCAATTCGCATTTTGTAGCTTCGGCACAACTCCTTATTTATGTGGGAGCTATAAATATATTAATAATATTTGCTGTAATGTTCATGAATGGGCCAGAATATGACACAAATTTGCGTCTGTGGACTGTTGGGGATAACGTGACTTCGTTGATTTGTACAAGTCTTTTTGGTTCATTAATTATTACTATTCTAAATACGTCATGGTATGGTATTATTTGGACTACAAAATCAAACCAGATTCTTGAACAAGATTTTATAACTACTAGTCAACAAATAGGAATTAATTTATCAACAAAATTTTTTCTTCCCTTTGAACTGATTTCAATAATTCTTTTAGTTGCGTTAATAGGGGCAATTGCTATAGCACGTCAATAATTTTATTTTTATTTTAAAAACCAGCAACAATTAAAGGGTATATTTTCTCATACACATTTATTTAAATTAAATTCTATTCAGATCAGATTGGTTTAGAAACTTTTAGTTCGATTTATTATTACCAACAGATTTTTTGCTTTTATATATTTTTTTGAACTTACGGTATTCGAGACAATCAAGTGGGTTTAATTGTTGTTTATATTGAAATATTCATAAGGAGTTGGTCAATGATGCTCGAACATGTACTTGTTTTGAGTGCTTATTTATTTTCTATTGGAATCTATGGATTAGTCACGAGCCGAAATTTGGTTCGGGCTCTTATGTGTCTTGAACTTATATTGAATGCAGTTAATCTAAATTTTGTAACATTTTCTGATTTTTTTGATAGCCGCCAATTAAAGGGAAACATTTTCTCAATTTTTGTTATAGCTATTGCAGCCGCTGAAGCAGCTATTGGACTTGCTATTGTTTCGTCAATTTATCGTAACAGAAAATCCACTCGTATCAATCAATCCAATTTATTGAATAAATAGTCTATTTTTTTTTCTATACCTTAATCCTTATTATAATAAAAAAAAAATAATATATAATAATTAAATTTTTATTATATTTTGATTATTATATCAATATAATATTGTAATTATAAGTTCAATTTAGATTAATAGATATCGCACCTTTAAAGTAGAGCATACTTTTAATAAGAAGTGAAAGTATTTTGGACCTCTTTTCTATTTATTTTGTAGTAAATCTCCAATCCAAGCCAGAAGTAGATTGATTCAAAAAATTCTGGTAAATCATTGATTCGTCTGGTATTTTAATATGTATTACTTTAGCAGAACTAGATCGAAAATTAATGAAATTTAAAAAATAAAAGATCCTATGTCACATTCAGTAAAGATTTATGATACATGTATAGGGTGTACTCAATGTGTTCGAGCTTGCCCCACAGATGTATTAGAAATGATACCTTGGGACGGGTGTAAAGCTAAACAAATAGCTTCTGCTCCAAGAACGGAGGACTGTGTTGGTTGTAAGAGATGTGAATCCGCTTGTCCAACAGATTTTTTAAGTGTTCGAGTTTATTTATGGAATGAAACAACGCGGAGCATGGGTCTAGCTTATTGATACGTTCCATAACATTTCATTTGAATCCATTTTTTCAATTTGGATTTTTTTACTGACAAAAACCCGTACCTGAAAAGAAATTTCTTTTCAGGTACGGGTTTTTTTGGCTCAATTGTATCTTGTCTTTACCACGAATTATTTTCCTTGGTTAACAACAATTGTAGTTTTACCCATATTTGCAGGTTCTTTAATTTTCGTTCTTCCTCATAGAGGAAATAAAATAATTCGTTGGTATACTATTAGCATAGCTGCTATAGAGTTACTTATAACAACCTATGTATTTTGTTATAATTTCCAACCGGACGATCCATTAATCCAACTGGCAGAAGATTATAAATGGATAAATTTTTTTGATTTCCACTGGAGATTGGGAATAGATGGACTTTCGATAGGACCCGTTTTACTGACGGGATTCATCACTACTTTAGCTACTTTAGCAGCTTTTCCAGTTACTCGAGATTGCCGATTATTCCATTTTCTGATGTTAGCTATGTACAGTGGTCAAATAGGATCATTTTCGTCCCGAGACCTTTTACTTTTTTTCATAATGTGGGAATTAGAATTAATTCCTGTTTATCTACTTTTATCCATGTGGGGCGGAAAGAAACGTCTCTACTCTTCTACTAAATTTATTTTGTATACGGGGGGGGGTTCCATTTTTTTATTAATGGGAGTTCTGAGTATTGGTTTATACGGTTCTACTGAACCTACCTTAAATTTGGAAATGTTAGTTAATCAATCGTATCCCCTAGCATTAGAAATAATGTTTTATATTGGATTTTTTATTGCTTTTGCTGTTAAATTACCAATTATACCGTTACATACATGGTTACCAGATACCCATGGGGAAGCCCATTATAGTACTTGTATGCTTCTAGCGGGAATCTTATTAAAAATGGGAGCATATGGGTTGGTTCGGATCAATATGGAATTGTTGTCTCATGCTCATTCGATCTTTTCGCCTTGGTTGATAATAATCGGCACAATGCAAATAATCTATGCAGCTTTAATATCTCTTGGACAACGCAATTTAAAAAAACGAATAGCCTATTCTTCTGTATCGCACATGGGTTTTATAATTATAGGAATTAGTTCTATAACTGAAACGGGACTTAATGGAGCTTTTTTACAAATAATCTCTCATGGATTTATTGGTGCTACACTTTTTTTCTTAGCGGGAACCAGTTACGATAGAATACGTCTTGTTTATCTTGACGAAATGGGCGGAATAGCTATTCCAATGCCAAAAATATTTACACTATTCAGTAGCTTTTCAATGGCATCCCTTGCGTTACCAGGCATGAGTGGTTTCGTTGCGGAATTAATAGTCTTTTTCGGAATAATTACTAGCCACAAATTACTTTTAATGACAAAAATACTAATTACTTTTGGAATGGCGATTGGAATGATATTAACTCCTATTTATTTATTATCTATGTTACGTCAAATGTTTTATGGATATAAGTTATTTAATATAAAAAACTCTGCTTTTTTGGATTCTGGGCCACGAGAATTATTTGTATCGACTTCTATCTTTATACCGGTAATTGGTATTGGCATTTATCCAGATTTTGTTCTTTCATTATCCGCCGAGAAGGTGGGAGCTATTCTATCAAAATTTTTTTATAGATAAGTTTCGTTTAATGAAAAAGTAGTCTTCTTTATATTTGTAAGAAGAATGACTAAATTGTAATTCTAATCGGGCCTGTTTGGCGTTTGTGAGAACCATTAAAATGGTTCTCACCTGTTTATAAGAACCACCTTGTCCTAGGTTTGTATTCTTACGTAGGGTCCTCTCTTTACTTCAATTTAATTAATGAATGAACCATAACTATGTAGCCCTATTCCTAAGAGATTGACTCCAAAATAGCATATCCAAATTATAAGAAAGCCTATAAAAGCTACAATTGCAGAATTTGCATCCCGAAAATTTATATTTGTTCTAATATGTAAATAAATTGCAAATACAATCCAAGTAATAAAAGCCCAAGTTTCCTTTGGGTCCCAATTCCAATATGATCCCCATGCTTCATTGGCCCATACTGCTCCTGAAAGAATACCTACGGTTAAAAGGATAAATCCTAAACTAATAACACGATAACTCCAATGATCCAGTTGTTCAATCAATTGAGATCTGTAATAATTTTTAACTGAAAAGCTTTCTAAAATATTGCCTTTTTCGTTCATGTATTGAATCTCACTGAAAAAAAAGAATTCATTTAATAAAAAAGTTTTTTTTTCAAAAAACCTTGTTATATTTTTTTGAAATAGAACTATTATAAGTGCTACTGATAATAAGGATCCACATAAAAGAGCTGCATAACCCAGCACCATCATACTTACATGCATCATTAACCAGTGGGATTGAAGAGCCGGTACTAATAATGAAGATTGCGGCGTTTCTGTTAAAAGGCCTGAAGTAGCAAACCCTTGAGTAAAAACAGCACTTGGCGCAGTTATTGCGCTTAAATTCCCCTTTTGTTTTTTAAAATATGGAATCATATGAATAATGTAAAAACTCCAGGAAAGAAAGATTAATGATTCGTATAGATCACTTAATGGGAAATGTTTACAATAAACCCAACGAGTAACTAATAATAACGTTATAGATAAAAAAGTAACTAGCATGCCTTTTTTTAATGAATTGTAGAGTCGTACTTTTTCATTGACTAATAAAGTTATCAAATGGAGTGTAATTACAACGGAAACCGTTGAAAAAGAAATATGAGTCAAAATATGTTCTAAAGTCGAAAATATCATATAAAATTATATATAAAGAAACTTCTCAATTATAAATTATCAAATGAAAATTCCTTAATTTTTTTTACTATAGAACTTTTGATTTAATCTTTTGATAAATTTTAAGATGCTATGCCGCCACTCGGACTCGAACCGAGATGCTATCGCACTGCTTCCTAAGAGCAGCGTGTCTACCAATTTCACCATAGCGGCTTATTTGAAATCATAATAACCTTTTTTTATTCAATCGTCGAGATTAATTCAATACAATATATTTTTTATATTGGTAATTATAAATATAAATGCACTTTTTATTTTATCTTATTGAAAAATTAGTAAATAAAAAAGACATCTTTTGAATATGAATACATAAAAATCAACCCTTTTTTTATTGAAGCATAATTTCATTTCGGCACCAAGGGCTTTTTTCTTAAATGGATCCAAAAAAATGACTTAAACAATAGATAGACTATTTTCTTTGTATATAGATTATTTTTTGTTACAACAAACCTATTTAATATTGAACCCAACATGTAAAAAAAATTTTTTATGTTGAAAAAAACTTCGCATATAATCTTCATCTAAAAAAAATCCTTTTAGATTGATTGTAAACGAACCCGTATAGAGCAATTCTGAAAGTTAAAAGGTTTACCTTTTTTTTCTTTTGTTGTAATTTATGATGGGGAAAAGCTCCCCCATCTTAAAAATTAAAACAAAAGACTAAAAAAACCGTGGCGATTCAAAAAATTTTTTTAAGATCATTTTTTTGGTTGACATAAGAGTTCTTATTCTACATATCATAAGAAAAAAGATAAACCTTTTTCTAAACATTAATAAATAATCGCAAAATTTTAATTTAAAATTTGAGTTTTGTATTTAAAATACAAAATTTTCAAATCAAAAAGCCAAAATTAAATTTATTCAGAATTTCTCATGTTAATTTTTTATATTTAGGCTCTTTTTTTTTCAGATCAATTATGATTATTCCAAGTTTTTAGTACTTATTTTTCGTACAAAAAAACTTTTAGAATTTCCGGTATAAATAGATTTTGCTAACGAAAAAGCTTTTAACGCTGCCCAATACCCCTTCTTTTTCCAAATATTTTTACGAATAGACTTTTTGGAAATAGAAGTACGCTTTTTTGGAACTGCCATTTAAAATTCAATGGATTATTCATTATTACAGTTGGATGTGAAAGACATCTATTATTCAAACAAATCTTTGTTTCTTATTCATTATCTATGTATTTATATTCTAGAAATCTTAATTAATTTTCAATTAAAAAATTGTATTTTAGTAGAAAAAAACTATTTTATGATCCATATACTATTTTTAAAAAATTAAATTTTAAATAAATGAATATTAAATTTAAAAGTAATTAAAATTATTAAATCTTTTCTCTATTTTATTGTGTTGTATTTAAATTTAATTTAAATAAATGTACATAATAAACCACGCCGATAAATTTTAAAACCCAAAACTTATATTTATTTAATTTAAAAACTTTACTTTAGTTTTTTGAAAATATATAAACTTTAATATATAAATTTTAGGGTGTAAAAAAAATTTTTAGTAAAACATGTTAATAATTCTGAACAAAACAAATTATAGAAGAAACTAAGTCGTTTGTATCATTATTAATTTTATTAAAGCTTTAGTTAAGTAAATCTTATGATTAAAGGTTTTTTCCTGAAATCTATATATGCATTATAAATGATTTAAATGGAAAAGAAAGTGCCATTTTTTATCGTCCCGCTCAACTTAATTTAAAAAGGCAAGAACTGATGAATACTAAAAAAATGCAACCCGAAATAAAAATTTTCTATTATGGAACATATATACCAATATGCATGTATCATATCCTTCATTACACTTCCAATTCCTTTGTTAATAGGAGTGGGGCTTCTACTTTTTCCGAGAGCAACAAAAAATCTTCGTCGTATATGGGCCTTTTCTAGTATTTTTTTGTTAACTATAGCTATGCTTTTTTGGATCACGTTGTCGATTCACCAAATAAATAGTAATTCCATTTATCAATATGTATGGTCTTGGACCATTAATAATGATTTTTCGTTCGAATTTGGCTACTTGCTCGATCCACTTACTTCTATTATGTCAGTCTTAATTACCACTGTTGCAATTTTGGTTCTTATTTATAGCGATAATTATATGTGTCATGACCAAGGATATTTAAGATTTTTTGCTTATATGAGTTTTTTCTATACTTCCATGTTAGGATTAGTTACTAGTTCAAATTTGATACAAATTTATCTTTTTTGGGAATTAGTTGGAATGTCTTCGTATCTATTAATAGGTTTTTGGTTTACAAGACCTATTGCCGCGAATGCTTGTCAAAAGGCGTTTGTGACTAATCGTGTAGGGGATTTTGGGTTGTTTTTGGGCATTTTAGGTCTTTATTGGGTAACCGGCAGTTTTGATTTTCGTGATTTGTTTGAAATATTTAATAACTTAATTAAAAATAATGGGGTCAATCTTTTATTTTCTATTTTTTGCACTTTCTTCTTATTTTTTGGTGCAGTTGCAAAATCGTCCCAATTTCCTCTTCATGTATGGTTACCCGATGCTATGGAGGGGCCTACTCCTATTTCAGCTCTCATACATGCTGCGACCATGGTGGCAGCGGGGATTTTTCTAGTCGCTCGACTTTTTCCTCTTTTTATAGTTATACCTTATATAATGTATGTAATAACTATTATAGGTATAATAACTGTATTTTTAGGAGCTACCTTAGCTCTTGCTCAAAAAGACATTAAGAGAAGTTTAGCTTATTCTACAATGTCTCAGTTGGGTTATATGATGTTAGCTCTAGGTATGGGTTCTTATCGAGCTGCTTTATTTCATTTGATTACTCATGCTTATTCAAAAGCATTATTGTTTTTAGGATCCGGATCTATTATTCATTCAATGGAAACGCTTGTTGGGTATTCTCCAGAAAAAAGTCAGAATATGGTTCTTATGGGGGGATTAACAAAACATGTTCCAATTACAAAAAATGCTTTTTTAATAGGTACCCTTTCTCTTTGTGGTATTCCGCCTCTTGCTTGTTTTTGGTCCAAAGATGAAATTCTTAATGATAGTTGGTTGTATTCACAAATTTTTGCAATAATAGCTTATTTCACAGCCGGATTAACCGCATTTTATATGTTTCGAATCTATTTGCTTACGTTTGGCGGACATTTAAACCTTTATTGTAAAAATTATAGTGGAAAAAAAAGTAGTTCCCTCTATTCAATATCTCTATGGGGTAAAGAAGGATTTAAAACAATTAAAAAAAATTTATCTTTATTTACTTTATTAACAATAAATAATAATAATAGAGAAAGTGCTGCGGTTTTTATGAAAAAACCATATAAAATTTCGAGAAATTCTTTGAAAATTATGCGATATTTTATTACTCTTACCGATTTTGACAATAATAAAATTTCTGCATATCCTTCAGAATCGGACAATACTATGTTATTTCCTCTCATTATATTGATTCTGTTTATTTTCTTCATTGGATTTATAGGAATTCCATTAAATAAAGAAGGAATAGAGTTGGATATATTAACTAAATGGTTAACTCCACCCGTAAATCTTTTATATTCAACTTCAAAAAATTCTATGGATTTGTATGAATTTACAATAAATGCAATCTTTTCTGTTAGTATAGCTTATTGGGGGATATTTATAGCCTTATTTTTCTATAAACCTATTTATTCATCGTTTAAAAATTTTAACTTAATAAATGCATTTGATAAAAGAGGTCCTAATAAAATTTTCGGGCACAAAATAAAAAATTATATATATAATTGGTCTTATAATCGTGGTTATATCGATGCTTTTTATGCAACATTTTTTATTAAGGGGGTAAGAGGTTTGGCCGAACTGGTGTCTATTATTGATAGACGAATAATTGATGGAATTCCAAATGGAATTGGTATTACAAGTTTTTTTGTCGCCGAAAGTATCAAGTATATAGGAGGAGGTCGCATCTCCTCGTATCTTTTATTCCAATTGCTTTTTTTATTAATTTCTTATTTATTTTTAGTCCTATGATTGCATCAACTAAAAATTTACAAAATTTTTCTTGATCTTCTAAACCTATTTTTACTTCTTCTGGAAGTAAAGAAATTCCTTTGAGATTGAATGTTGATTCCCCATAAAATTGACTCATTAACTGCATGAAATGCCTAATTTCTTTTAATTTTTTATTAAATGCATCTTTTTTCTGTTCAAATTCGTGGTAATTATAATCATTACTAAGAATACTATGAATCTTATTTATAAAAATTCCATCTATCCTATTTTTGACTGCAGTTTCATTTATAATAGAGGGTGAAAAGCATTTTTTAATTATTCCACGATAGGATCCATTTAAGAAAGGATCATTTATTTTTGGCAAATATTCCTTTTTCGTTTTCTCATTACATAATCGAGTTTTTTTATCGAGTCCATCTATATAAAAAAGTCCTTTGTCTAGAACTGCAATTCTATTAGTAAATTCATTGCTTAAGCTGTTTTTTTTTTGTTCATTGTTATAAATCCAATAATTGTATAGTTCATCGTATAAGAATTTTTCTATTGTAGACAAAGAAATCTTTCTTTGTATCATTTCCCAGAAAATGGATAAACTGGGTGGATATGTAAAAGAAATTCTTTGTTTTCCATCATTTTTACATGTATAAAAAAAATATTGTGACATTTCATTTCTTACCGCATTTTCAAATCGATTGTTTTTTATATATCGCGTTGGACGATTCCAACGTTTATAGTCGAAAAGCAGAGAAAGAAGGGGTTTTTCAAACCAGAAGAG